AATTCAATTTGAATGGAGGTGATTTGGATTGATGTAAGTACAGGATTACTTTTATCTATTCTCGAAAGCAAAGGTTAAAACTTTATCTTTATATTATTAAATATTACATTATTCGAATAAAAATTGATTTTAAATGAAAATCAAGCCACGACCCTTACGAACCAACCGTTCTTTTGTATTGACCAAGCAAAAACCTCATTCCTTTAACTGCAAAAAAATCTAAAAGCTATTTTTTTTTTGAATTTTTAAATGTTTTGCGAATCAAGAGTTTTATACATTGTTTAGTTGAGATAAATTCGAAGAAATTGTTCGAATTGTGTAATCTTCAATTATTGATACAGGTAACCGGCCTAAAGCAATTTGATTATAATTCAATTCATGACGATTATAAGTAGAAAGCTCATATTCTTCGGACATTGATAAACAATTTGTTGGACAATACTCAACACAATTACCACAAAATATACAAATTCCAAAATCAATACTGTAATTAAGTAATCGTTTTTTTCGAATATCAGTTTGAAATTTCCAATCTACAACGGGTAGATCTATAGGGCATACACGAACACATACTTCACAAGCAATGCATTTATCAAATTCAAAGTGGATTCGACCTCGGAAACGTTCTGATGTAATCAATTTTTCGTAGGGGTATTGAATAGTTACAGGTAAACGATTCGCGTGGGACAGGGTAATCATGAAACCTTGACCAATATACCTGGCAGCTCGTATTGTTTGTTGACTAGAGTTCAAGAACCGAGTTAGCATAGGGAACATATCTGAATATCTATAAATAAGTTTACTGGTTTCTTTCTCTTGTTTGAGACAAGTTATGAAGAATAGAATATTCTATTCCTTTACAGTGAAAGAAGCTGGAACGAAGTTGTTAATAATAGATTACCTAAAGAAATAGGTAAAAGAAATTTCCATCCAAGATTTAATAGTTGGTCCATTCTTAGTCTTGGTAACGTCCATCTTGTTGCAATAGAAATAAACAAGAACAAATAAGTTTTAGCCAGTGTAATAAAGATACTTATTATTGTTACAAAAACTTTCCCTCTTTTATTTATGTCAAAAATTTCAGGACTAAATAGGTTTGGAATAGAAAGATTCCAACCCCCCAAGTAAAGAACTGTTACAAATAACGAAGAAACTAGTAGATTTAGATACGAAGCAACATAAAATAAGCCAAATTTTATACCTGAATATTCGGTTTGATAACCAGCTACTAATTCTTCTTCTGCTTCTGGTAAATCAAAAGGTAATCTCTCACACTCGGCTAGAGAAGAAATTAGAAAAATGATAAACCCTATAGGTTGACGCCACAAATTCCATCCCCAAAAACCATATTTTGATTGTGTTTCAACTATATCAACTGTACTTAAACTGTTAGATAATCATAGTCGACAATAACATCACTGTTCTCGTCACTATTACAGAACCGTACATGAGATTTTCACCTCATACGGCTCCTCATAGGTCACAAATCAATATAAGAACCTTTCAACTTTATTTATCTTGATGTATTTGTTGATGTGTTTGTAAGATCGATAGAGAATCAAATTCTTATCCTAAGGCCTATAATTAGACTAATGGAATTCTGTCTGCTAGATTTATAATAAAATAATAAAAAAGTGCTTCGGAATTGATCTCATATTTTAAAAATTTTCATTTTTCTTTGTTAATTAAAAACTTTACCCTTGAATGAAAAAAATAATTTTTAGAGGAATATCACATAGATATTTCAACCTATCTTTTTCTCATTTTCGATTACGAAAAAGCATTTAGACATTGCATTACATAACAAGAATTTTATTTCGTTCCTATTCTCCTTTCTCAGAAAAAGAGGCATTATTCGTATTATCAAAAGTAAAAGATTTCTTCGTTTTGATAGTTATTTACTTAATCAGTGGACAGGAACATACTCTGGATCGAAATCATGGGGAGTACTTCTTAATCATTTCTACCAACTTAAAGCCCCAATTCGAATTACTTTTCTATAAAAAAATATCCTATTGGATAATTTAAAGAATCTCCATTACTAATCCTTTGTGTATCTTGGTCTTCCTAACCATCCACTTATTTTTTTTGAATCTCTCATTAGGGTAATACCTCTATGGTAATAGTATAGAAAAAAACCCATACAATTGATCTTTTAAACCCGCTTCAAGTCATGATGACTAATCAGCCAATCTTGGGGTAAACAGCCTTGACTGCTTATGTTTACTTTCACTTAATTCTTGTACATAGGAAATGAGATTGAATTCCTTTAACAGCAAATTTAGAAGCCGTTTTATTTCACTCATATAACTATCTGGTTTAATTCATCAACCTAATGATGAATAACAAAATAGATATTCAAATCATTTAACTTTCTTCTTAGAAAGAAAAGAAATGGAGGAATTTTTATGTCTTACCGAATCACACGTAGAGATATTGATAATACACATAGAGTTAATGGTATTTCATAACTAATTGATTGAGCAGCAGCCCTTAATCCACCTAAAAAGGAATATTTATTATTTGATCCATAGCCTGACATAAGTAATCCAACGGGAGCAAGACTTGAAACGGCGATCCATAAAAAAACACCAATACTAAGATCAGCTAGAATAAAGCGATAGCTAAAAGGAATTATTGAATAACTTAGTAAAATGGATATGACTGCTATGGATGGACCAATACTGAATAAACGAGTATCTCCTCTAGACGGAAGAAGATTTTCTTTGAAAAGTAGTTTTGTACCATCTGCTAAAGCTTGAAGCATTCCCAAAGGACCTGCATATTCGGGTCCAATACGTTGCTGTATCTCTGCAGATATTTCTCTTTCTAACCAAACAATTACTAGTACACCCAGTGTGATTCCTAATACAAGAATGAAAATAGGGACAAGCATCCATACGAGCCCATAAACTTCTTTTAAGGATTCCAATCTGAAAAAAGAATGAATAGCTTCTATTTCTGTTATATCAATTATCATTTCAACGATCAACTTCTCCCATAATGATATCTATACTACCTAGTATCGTCATAATATCAGCCAATTTCATTCTTTTAACTAACTGCGGAAGAATTTGCAAGTTGATAAACCCCGGCGGTCGGATTTTCCATCTCCAAGGAAAAACACTCTGATCTCCGATCAGAAAAATTCCCAATTCTCCTTTTGGTGCTTCGACTCTTACATAAAGTTCTTGCTTGGATAATTCAAAAGTTGGAGAAGGTTTTTTACTAATAAATCGATATTCAAAATCATTCCATTCAGGGTCTTTTATTCTATCAAAGCGCCGGCTTTCTAAATTCTCATAGGGCCCCCCTGGAATTCCTTCCAGGGCCTGTTGGATAATTTTTATGGATTCTGTCATTTCGCCGATTCGTACTAAATAACGAGCTAATGAATCTCCTTCTTTTTGCCATTGAATCTCCCAATTAAATTCGTCATAACACTCATAACGATCAACTTTACGAAGATCCCATTGTATTCCGGAAGCTCGTAGCATTGGCCCCGATAAACCCCAATTTAATGCTTCTTCTCCGCCAATAATACCTACGCCTTCAACTCGTTCTAAAAAAATAGGATTTCGTGTAATAAGCTTTTGATATTCAGCAACCCCAGTTAAAAAATAATCGCAAAAATCTAAACATTTATCTATCCAGCCATGAGGTAGATCAGCAGTGACTCCTCCGATACGAAAATAATTATGCATCATGCGCATACCGGTAGCAGCTTCGAATAAGTCATATATCAATTCTCGTTCTCGCAAAATATAGAAAAAGGGGGTCTGTGCCCCAATATCTGCCATAAAAGGGCCAAGCCATAACAAATGGGAAGCGATACGACTTAACTCCAGCATAATAGCTCTAATATAGCTAGCCCTTTTAGGTACTTGAATATTGCCTAGCTGTTCAGGTCCGTTTACGGTTATTGCTTCTGTAAACATAGTAGCTAAATAATCCCAACGTGTTACATAAGGCAAATATTGTATAATTGTTCGATTTTCCGCAATTTTTTCCATTCCTCTATGTAAATAACCCAATATAGGTTCACAGTCAATAACATCTTCACCGTCGAGAGTAACGATTAGTCGAAGAACACCGTGCATTGATGGGTGGTGAGGGCCCATATTGACTATCATGAGGTCGTTTCTTGTAGTTGGTGTAATCATAAGTTTTTCCCGAGTCAGTCTTCCATGCATTGCTGAAAGTAAAAAGAAATTCATCAAAATTTAAACGACTAAGCTCATCAAGACTAAGCTCGTCAAATGATATCATGCTTCAAATTAACGAGTTTTTATTTCTCGAATATCCAACTCATCAATTAATTCTTTATAGCGTCCTCTATTTCTTTTTGACAAATAGGCTAGTAGTCGTTGACGTTTTCCCAAAATTTTTCGCAAACCTTTCTGAGATGAAAAGTCTTTTTTGTGCAATTCCAAATGTGAAGTAAGTCTCCTTATCTTAGTGGTGAAACTGAATACTTGAAATTCAACAGACCCTCTATTTTCTTTATTTTCTTTTTGAGAAATAATAGAAATTACTGAATTTTTTACCATAAAAAACTCTCCTTTCCCCTTGTACAGATATGGATTTTACCGATCAGTAATAAGTATAAGTAATAATAATGCCATTAATTTTGATGTGGTATATACAATAATTTAATCCAAATAACTCCTTTCTGAATTCAAACCAATCAATCGAATTGGAAATTGGATTTAGATAGGAATAGAAAAAGATTGGTACATTTTTGCATCGAAGAATTTAGACCTAAAATTAAGAAGTTTCTATTGATTCATTTGGAAAACTAATTGAGATATTATTCATAATTCATTTCATATTGAATACTAGAATGAAATGTGAGACAAGAAAAGTACGTGATCTGTATATTTGTTTACTTTCATATACCCTATATTATATATAGATTAATATAGATTATATATAGGGTATATAGAAATAGGGTTTAGGGTATATATAGAAAAATTGTATTATTCACAGAATTTCAATCGCGGATACAGATGTATTCTTAACATACTGAAACGACTGCCATTATTGGTATCAAACCAATAACGATTCATACAAGCTAAATCTTCTAATCGATAATTAGGCCAAAGAAAGAACTTTAATTTCATTAATTGATTTTTCTCTCTATCAAGATAATTATTGTCATGTGAAACTCGGCTGCTGTTTTTTATGTTCTTTCTATTCCAAAATACTGGATTTCTATATGTATAATTTTCATTCTTTGAATTGAAACAAATTAGAATTCTCGCTTTTCTACGACGTTTAAACGATAAAATATTTTCTGGAACAAGTAAATCAAAATGATTTTTGTCTCTATTTTCATTTATTCTTTGATGTGGTGAAATTGTTTCATCCAAATTTGTCCTAGAAACATATCTTTGCTCTTGATATTTTTGATTAATTTGATGCTTACTCTTATGAAGCAACGAAATACCTACGGTTTGGTACATAATAAATTGTCCATCTTTTTTTCCAGACAAACGAAGTGGTTCTACAATCAATACCCCCCTCTTCATTAATTCTGAAAGAGTTAAATTACTTTGAATCGGCATTCTATCCAAATTGATTTCTCTCTTTTGAATGGAGGTTATAGTCATTTTTTTTGGATCTATCAGTCTAAGCAGAAGACAATATGCCTTGATATTATTGATCATTCTTTGATTTAAAGTTGTGCACCATTTCAATTGAAAAACCAAATAACGTTTCAGGAAGAAATCTAGTTCTGCTTCTGTATTGCTTTTGTATTGTTTTCTCTTTTTCCCCTTTTTTATGTCCAAGCTTGCATAATTATCTTCAATATCTTTTTGTTGTGAGAGAACGGATCCACGATCTCCTTGACTTATGAGTTCTTTTTCTTCTTGATTTCGATGCTTTTTATTCGAGGCTATCAACAAATTAATCTTTTTCTTTTCATTAATCTTTTTATTTTCACTACTATTTAAATTTAAAAGAAGTAATTTGCTTGGTATAAACCAAGGTTTTGTTTTATATGCCTTATAAAGTAACACAAATTCTGGGAAGAGCCAAAATTCCAGATTCGATATGGGGCGCTTTAGTATTTTTTCATTTATTCCCATCCAATCAAAAAATCCTTTGTGGGGGTTTGGTGAATTGGTTTCTGGAATCATAAGATAAAAAATATTTTTTTTAGAAATTATTTGAGAATTGTTAGTAGGAATTTGAGTATTTTGATTCCTATTGGTATCAATAATGATCCAGGTCTCAATATCGGCTTTTTGGCTAAGATAAAAATTGAAAAATTTCCAATCAAAGTTTTTTCTATCGGCCGATTTTTCCATATATGGAATATCAACCTGTCCTAGATCATTTTGAATAGGGATGTTCCTCAGTATATCAAAAAAGGCTTTTTTAGGCCTGTTATAAGTAGAATAAATTTCTTGGTTCTTATTTTCTTGAAAGGGAAATCTATAAAAAAAACATTCCGTTTTATTATCATAATTAATAAATTTATATGATAAAAGATTATATCTATAATATTTTCGAAAATTACTTTTTTCATTGGATAATAAATATACTTCCGATTTTTTTTTGGAACCAACCAATTGGTCTTTTTCATATGAATGCCGTTTGCTTAAATTTTCCTTTTTAACTATACAACGCTGGCGAACTCTATTTCGCCATTTTTCTGGTATTAATCTAGACCATCCGATCTGAGATAAATGGTATTGATAATGTCCTTTTAACCAGTTTTTCCATTGATTCGTTTCATAGCTTGGAAGTTTTTTATTTGCTAATTTCGAATGAATCATTCCTTGTCTTTCAAAAGAATCCTTTATTTTAGACTTAAGAAAAGGGGGGATTCTTTGATATTGAACAACAGATCTTACCGAGTTCCTAATTTGAATTTGTGATAATTTGTAAAATACATATGCTTGTGACACGTAGGATAAGTCATAAAAAATACGTGAATTTTCTTTAATATTACTAATATTATCAAATGGCTTTTTTATAGTCGAAATAAATGTAATTGGAGTTTTCTTTTTTTTATTAATTCTTTCTTGTTTTCTTTCATTATTGTAAATCGATTTATCAATAATTTTTTTTGTTACTTTAAGAAAAAGTTTTGTATTTATTCTGGGAATATTAATGATAGATAAAAATAGATCTGTGTAGATTTTTTCAATGAAAATTTTAAAAAAAGGGGGGAATTTATAGATTAATCGAGCATTTCTTCTTTTTAATATTTGCCATTTTTCGAATCTTTTAGCATTAGAATTTGTTTTGTTAGGACTAAGATTATTTATTCTTGGAGTTACTTTTTTTTTCTCTTTTGAGATTCTTTTTATTTGATTTCGAATTTTACTTGTTCTATCAGCGAGATCCTTCGTTTTTTTTTCCGTCAATGAATAATTTGACGAACTCGGAGATGCAATTTGATTAAATGATTCGTGAATTATCTGATTGCTTATCATGGAATCTTTTTCTTCTTTAATTTCGCTTAATTTATATACTTCTCTTAATCTA